TGCTCTACTCCGCTCTGAAGGGCCGGAAACTGGTGGACAAAACAAGGCGGAATACAGGCCTCTACCATGTCTAGACAAATAGAATAGTTCTTTTATACAGAATGGAGCGGGTAGCGGGAATCGAACCCGCATCGTTAGCTTGGAAGGCTAGGGGTTATAGTCGACGTTGGTTGATTATTTTCAACGTCTCTAATTCAAAACCGAACATGAAATTTTGATTTCATTCGGCTCCTTTATGGGTATTCTCACCACTTAACATCTATGTCAGCTTTTCTGTCTGAATGGAACCAAAGCTCTCTGCTTTCTAGATGATCCCTATAGAGTAAGAAATAGAAATTTTCCTAAATCTATCTAATCCACTTACTTCGTTCCCTAATTTCATTTAAGGGATCCTGAGGAAAAGAGTTGGGTTTCCACCGAGCTGAAACAATATGAGGATAGTTCTAGTAAACTAAAACTACCGTTTTTTAGCTATTTGGCTTCCATTTCCTTTTTTAACAAAAGGAGATTTAGTTACGATTGGAAATAAACTTTTTTGTATCTTCATCCATAGATCCTTTATTCATATTTAATTAAAAAAAGGGAGTCCTTAATCTAATGTAAAATTATGCTTCACGACTCTGTACTCATAATCTAATTTGTATTTTAGATGCAATTTCTATTAGTCTTTGGGTACAAATCGAGAAAATGTATATTCTTCCTCAATACGCTATTGAGAGGAAAAGGATTAAATCCTTTCTAAGAACTAAGGTTTTCATCGGAATATAAAAAAACTTAAGGATACCTTAAGTTAAGTATATCATCCGTTATTAATAGAACGAATCACACTTTTACCACTAAACTATACCCGCTACATGTAGATTATGATACCAACCCTAACCTTTGTCAAGGGTAGTCATTCGAGAGCGAGGCTAATTCGCCCCTTATTGAATCAAACAGAAAAGGTTTATGACAGTGAGCGATTGGTACTTCGATCGCGGGCCTTTCCTTTCCCTTAGGATTTAGATAGCCCTTCTCTTCTCCCCTCTGGTCTGTAAAATACATCTCTTCTTACCCAATGAAACAAATATATGCATTTCAATTAGAGTCATATTCTACGGTTACAACTCCAATGATCCTTAATTTGCTTTGCGAGGACATAAGTGTGCCACAGACTGCTATAAGGAATAGTTTTATTATTCCTCCAATATACACTAGTAGATATAGGGGACAGCATAGCCTCCACAAATCCCTTTCCTCTTTTTCTTTTTTATTCAGAAGTGAACAAAGAAATTGGGGAAGAGGTTTTCTTCCCCCCTCCTTATCATAAACTTTCCCTATGGCTTGAGAGATGCAAGAAAAAAAGAGTCGTAACTTAAAGAAAAAAGCGGACGGATTTACTTGATGTAACGACGATCCTGAATGTCTCTGGGTAGTCGATCCTCCTCATTTACCATTTTTTTCTCCTCTTTTCCATTCAATTTTAGTTTAAAAGAATCAAAGAAGATGAATAGAGCGAAAAACACATAAAAAATAGCATAGAGGAACGATACAATGAAGATGAATAGAACGAAAAGCACATAAAAAAAAGCATATAGGACCCATACCATTACCAAATGTTTCCTCCAAGAATTATATTGAGTACCCATTCCCTTTTTTCCTACTAATACTAGTACTAGTATCGGGAATCTTGTATTTTCCATATCCATATACCATGGAACCTTTAGGGTTCGAGAATCCTCCTTTTTCCTATTCTTCGGAAACAGAAAACCCTGAACCAGGAACAGTATAAATTCTACTGTCCACTAAAATTGTGGATAAAACTCCACGATAGTTTGTTCAAAAGGCACCAACCAGACTCCTTGGATAATTTTCAAGTACCCCATTTCCAAGGGGTACCTGTTGAAAATCGTTTCCACAAATCTGTCCAAAACTTTTTAAGAAAAATTGCAAAGTTTTGAACTCAAATGTTTTTCCAAGGGATGCCTGTTAAAAAGGGTTTCAACCTCTCACCAAAACAGATATACCCCACCCAATTAGAATTAGAGGAAATAAAAAATAAAAGGAGAAAGTTCTCATCATAAGATCAGTCAATAGAAGAAAAAAGTCCCTAATTCTGGAGAACGTTCTGAGCACATGAAACATCAATAGCTTAAAGATAAAAAAACCTCTACTTTGTGCAAGTGATAAGAAAGAATATGAAAGATTTTCTTAAGATTTTGAACCTCGCCATGAATAAACTTCTATATCTCGATATATACGTATATAATGTACATTATGCAGTAGACCCATAATGGGAAATTAAAGTGGCTCATTTTTGAATTGAATAAAAAGCCCTTTTAACTCAGTGGTAGAGTAATGCCATGGTAAGGCATAAGTCATCGGTTCAAATCCGATAAAGGGCTTTTTTGAACTTAGTGGTAGAGTAATGCCATGGTAAGACGTAAGTCATCGGTTCAAAACCTCTACTGAACTTATCTGGAATCCCTTTTATTAATCCACTCTTGTTCTATACCCTTTTGAATTTCCCTAAAAAGTAGGGGATGATCCGTGAATTAACTTAACCATCAACTAAAAAAAATCCTACAAAAACAGAAAAGAAAAGTAGTAAAAACTCCTTGCTTTGGATCTAGTTATACTCTTCGAGTATATTGACAATTCCAAAAAACTGTTCATACTATCATTATAGTATAATGACGAGCAGTTGGATATAACTCTATCGTCTAGTGATGCCCCTATCGTCTAGTGGTTCAGGACATCTCTCTTTCAAGGAGGCAGCGGGGATTCGACTTCCCCTGGGGGTAGGGAGTATTATTAAAGGAGGTTAATCATAGATTATCAAAAACCCTAGAATAAACTCTTCCTGGGTCGATGCCCGAGCGGTTAATGGGGACGGACTGTAAATTCGTTGACGATATGTCTACGCTGGTTCAAATCCAGCTCGGCCCAAAAATCTAGGGCTTCATGAATATGAACTAAATCCTTTTTTTTACTTCTTTTTTACTTCAATAAAAAATCAAAAAAATATTGAATCCATAGAAATAAAGGATAAAAAGAAAGAGGGCAATTTCTTTCTAATTTATATCTCTCTCATTCTTTTCTTACAAACAAAAGACCCTTTTCTTATTTTATTGAAAGATGGATTATCATCTATTTTAAGCGATAAAAAATCGCGACATACTAGTTATGTCACTCTCACTATACCCACAGATCGTATGTGGATATGTAGTATATGCTTCGTCTATTTCTTAGAGTATGACAAGCGAGTCGAATATTCTTATGATTCTATTTAAGAATCACCCCGCGGGGATTGTAGTTCAATTGGTCAGAGCACCGCCCTGTCAAGGCGGAAGCTGCGGGTTCGAGCCCCGTCAGTCCCGAGCTAGGGTTCAATGAATGGAAAAATGCATTTTTCCTTTTTTCATGGAAAAAGGGTGGCAGGGAGCAAGATCAAATACCTACGGGGCACCCTTACTTCACTTTTTTATTTTGCTACTCCTAGTTAATAAGGAAAAACCTACATATCATACGTGGATTAGTATAATTTCGAATATTACTCTATCCTTAGGATGATACCATCCTCATCTTAACTTCCAGTTCGGCTCTTATGGAATAGAATACCGGTATTTTACTGGAATCCATACATAAATCGTATTTGTTTATTGTTAGACAGTGAATTTAATATAACTAGTACTTTTTGAGTTAAACCACACCCTTTCCATTTTGTAGTTCCAACTTTGTTTGTGTATGTTCAATCACTAATGGGAAAAATCTATCCCATTCTTTCTATTTGTGGACTCCTTTTTTTATGAATCCGATCTTATCTTTAGACCCCAAAAGCGGATATTGATAGTAACCTAATAATAATAAAAAAGAAATTGGATAAGATAAGAAAGATCGTAGATTATAGATATAGAAAAGAAAAAGTGGAAAAGGGTGAAAAATAGAGGGGATTACTATTTGTTTTAGTATAAGGATCCTCCTATGTTATACTACTCCACTCTCAATCATGAATTGATTTGATAGATCCGATATTCATAATATTAAATTGATTCAGTATTATCAGAATGCAAGTCCTTCCCCTGAATTTACAGTATCCCCCTTTTCCCTCTCCATGGGATTACATCCCGAGTTATTATGAAAAAAAAGAGGTTATGGAAGTCAATATTCTCGCATTTATTGCTACTGCACTGTTCATTCTAGTTCCTACTGCCTTTTTACTTATTATTTATGTAAAAACAGCCAGCCAAAATGATTAATTGAAATTCCAATTAATCATTGAAGAAATGAAAAAGGGATTAAATAAAAAAATCCAAGTCTTAAATGAAAGGATCCGGTTGGAATCATAAAGTGTGGTAGAAAGAACTACATATAGTTTTTTCTACGACACTTTAGAGTGTTTCTATTATATTATCTTGAATCTACGTGGAATAAATTAGTAGATTCAAATAGTAGTCTAATTCAATGTTCTTTTTTCACTGCATCCACTTAATTTCAATCAAGTCAAAATAAACAAAATCGAAGACAATTCTTCAACGAAAGAATCCATGGAGGGAGAGAAAAAAAATCAGAATAGACTATAGTAAAAGAAAAAAAGGAAAAAACCAGTGAATCTTTCATGCTTAAACCTGCTGCGAGATGCTTCAAAAGAGTATAAACTTATTCTAAGAATAAGAAAAGAGTATAAAACAATCGGAAAATGTCCGATATGCTGTGAATAGCTCCCTGGGAGAAAGTCTAATTTTCTTATGTATAGAACTTTTTTAACCATTCGTCACTTCTAGTAGTGATTATGAATTGCTGTAATCGCTCTTTCTATTCTATATAGTAGAAAGACTCTTTCTTACAAGAGCTTTTTACAGGAGTGAAACAAAACTAAAGAAAGAGAGAAAGAATAAAGTAGGACAAAATGATTAATGCAAAACGATCAATTAAAGAAAAGAATTGATACAACAATTCGACTACTCAATTAATTAGTAGTATCCCTAGAGTCCACTCCTCCCCCATACTACTAGTGAAAGAGAAAATGTAAAGACTACCATTAAAGCAGCCCAAGCGAGACTTACTATATCCATGTAAATTATGTCTCCTATTTCTATGAAGGAATTATTCTACTATTGATGAATAATCATAGTGGAATCAAGGGTACAGAGTCAAAAGGGGATTCCGCCCTAAGGCTATGGATGAATCAGTTCAAGGAATTTACTCTTAACAAATTCTTATAGTTTTTCTGGTAGAATTGAGGAGCACTAAGTATAAATACGATACATAGCTTTTTTCCTTAAAAAAGAGCGCGGGGATGATGTCCTGAATAGAAGACAAGACGTGAGAATAGGAAGATTTTTTCTTCTTTTTGTTACTTTTTTTATAAGCAAAAGGCGTCAGAATATATCATAAAATTTGGATAGAAAAATAGTTATGGGATACCTACCTTACCCATGTTTATTTTTTACTTAAACCTTACAGCCCCACTTTCCATCATTTTATGAAAGAATGAGGAGACTTTATCCACAACTCCTAAATTCATTTTTGATCCGCCTATTCAATCTGATTCTCGACAGAATCAGTAGCCCTTACTTTGGAGTCCCTTATTCAATTCTAAGATTGAAAAAAAAAGAATGCCTCCTAGGGACCGTTGGATACCAAGATTTCTGACATATTAAGCTCCTTGTTTAAAATTCTCGAGTCGAATTCAATTAAGAATCCATTTTTTTTAATAAAAGAATAAGAAAAGGCTATCTCATCCCTATTTGGGCCACTACTGCCAAAACAAACCCTAGTTTGAGTATAGAACTACGGATTCTAAAAATTCAGTATCGCCGGACCTAGTTACTCTCTTGCCCCAACTTATGCAAGGTACGAATTTGTCGAGTTCGATCATATAAGCCTAAGTTTTTTATTGATCAGGCGGCACCCAGATTTGAACTGGGGATAAAGGATTTGCAGTCCCCTGCCTTACCGCTTGGCCATGCCGCCAAAAAGCGATTCATGCTTTTTTTTGATCCCTTTTGATTATTCTCCTTGATGGATTCTATCTTAAAACACACATTGCTAACACTAAAAGACTCCCCCTTTCTTTCTATTGAAATGAAAAAGGAGAAAAAGTGGATTTCCAGCCACAGATTACAAAACTCAGAACAAATTGGAACCATTAACTAGAATTCTAGTTTTTTTGAATTGCAGTAGTGAACGACTCTTAAATCGGTATTACCCCCCTCCTTCCTTTTAATGGCATAATAAAAGATAATGTATTTATGCCTAATCCGTATATAGGTAAACTTCCAGGTCCGAACAGCATTATTATCTATGGATCCCTTTTATGTACATATCTCTATAGGGAATCATGCTTTAATTTTTCATTGCATTAAATATCTTGAAGGAAATTTACTCTGATATACAGTATGACCTGACCGCCTTGGCTCACCCAAGTGAAATTACGATAAAAGAAGGGATATGTGAAAAGGTGCAGAACTAGATTGGCATGTACTTAAAAAAGTACTTACTTTATTTTAGGATTCTACAACGAAATCTTATATTTTCTAGCAATTCTACTACTAGGTACGAAATAAAAAATACGTACGAAACAAAAAAGAACTCTCAAATTCTTTTTTTAAATTAAACTAAGCGTGCTATTCTCAATCGAACTAAAGTCAAACTTTCTAGTGTTTCTAAATTATTATATTATGGCTTTATGCCATTCATAAAAAGGAGATAAAATGAGAAATCTTTGCCGTCCAATCTAATTAGAATATTATGTAACTAGGAATGTTTTATCAATTCATTTTCATTCCATTTGTACCCCATGACAAATTCAAACGTTCCTCAAAATTGTCTCTATTAATATGTATGAAATACATATATGAAATACGTATGTGGAGTTCCCTAGAATTTCATGTGATTCAGTAAACAGAATATGGATTCCATTATTGCTAGATCAATCCGTAGGGATTGATGAAGAGTGAGCTAATAATGGAATTTTTCTTCGATAAACAGGAAACTTAAGATTAAGATGCTCCGGAATGGAAGTGAGAGAATGTCCACAATACCCGGATTTAGTCAGATCCAATTCGAGGGATTTTGTAGGTTTATTAATCAAGGCTTAGCAGAAGAACTTGAGAAGTTTCCAACAATTAAAGATCCAGATCACGAAATTGCATTTCAATTATTTGCGAAAGGATATCAATTGCTAGAACCCTCGATAAAAGAAAAGGATGCTGTGTATGAGTCACTCACCTATTCTTCCGAATTATATGTATCCGCGAGATTAATTTTTGGTTTCGATGTGCAAAAGCAAACCATTTCTATTGGAAACATTCCTATAATGAATTCCTTAGGAACATTTATAATAAATGGAATATACCGAATTGTTATCAATCAAATATTGCTAAGCCCTGGTATTTACTACCGCTCGGAATTAGACCATAAGGGAATTTTTATCTATACCGGGACTATAATATCAGATTGGGGAGGAAGATCGGAATTAGCTATTGATAAAAAAGAAAGGATATGGGCTCGCGTGAGTAGAAAACAAAAGATATCTATTCTAGTTCTATCATCAGCTATGGGTTCGAATCTAAGAGAAATTCTAGATAATGTTTCCTACCCTGAAATTTTCTTGTCTTTCCTGAATGCTAAGGAGAAGAAGAGGATTGAGTCAAAAGAAAAAGCTATTTTGGAGTTTTATCAACAATTTGCTTGTGTAGGAGGGGACCTGGTATTTTCAGAATCTTTATGTGAGGAATTACAAAAGAAATTTTTTCAACAAAAATGTGAATTAGGAAGGATTGGTCGACGAAATATGAATCGAAGACTGAATCTTGATATACCTCAGAACAACACATTCTTGTTACCGCGAGATGTATTGGCTGCTACGGATCATTTGATTGGAATGAAATTTGGAACGGGTATACTTGACGATGACGATATGAATCACTTGAAAAATAAACGTATTCGTTCGGTTGCGGATCTGTTACAAGATCAATTCGGACTGGCTCTTGGTCGTTTACAACATGCGGTTCAAAAAACTATACGTAGAGTATTCATACGTCAATCGAAACCGACTCCACAAACTTTGGTAACTCCAACTTCAACTTCGATTTTATTAATAACTACTTATGAGACCTTCTTTGGCACATACCCTTTATCTCAAGTTTTTGATCAAACTAATCCATTGACACAAACTGTTCATGGGCGAAAAGTTAGTTGTTTGGGTCCTGGAGGATTGACGGGGAGAACTGCAAGTTTTCGGAGCCGAGATATTCATCCGAGTCACTATGGGCGTATTTGTCCAATTGACACGTCCGAAGGAATCAATGTTGGACTTACTGGATCCTTAGCTATTCATGCGAGAATTGATCACAGGTGGGGATCCATAGAGAGTCCGTTTTATGAAATATCTGAAAAAGCAAAAGAAAAAAAAGAGAGACAGGTGGTTTATTTATCACCAAATAGAGATGAATATTATATGATAGCAGCAGGAAATTCTTTGTCCTTGAATCGGGGTATTCAGGAAGAACAGGTTGTTCCAGCTAGATACCGTCAAGAATTCCTGACTATTGCATGGGAACAGATTCATGTTAGAAGTATTTTTCCTTTCCAATATTTTTCTATTGGGGGTTCTCTCATTCCTTTTATTGAGCATAATGATGCGAATCGGGCTTTAATGAGTTCTAATATGCAGCGCCAAGCAGTTCCGCTTTCTCGGTCCGAGAAGTGCATTGTTGGGACTGGATTGGAACGCCAAACGGCTCTAGATTCTAGGGTTTCTGTTATAGCTGAACGCGAGGGAAAGATCATTTCTACTGATAGTCATAAGATACTTTTATCAAGTAGTGGAAAGACTATAAGTATTCCTTTAGTTACCCATCGTCGCTCTAACAAAAATACTTGTATGCACCAAAAACTTCGGGTTCCGCGGGGTAAATCCATTAAAAAAGGACAGATTTTAGCGGAGGGAGCTGCTACAGTTGGTGGGGAACTTGCTTTAGGAAAAAACATATTAGTAGCTTATATGCCATGGGAAGGTTACAATTTTGAAGACGCAGTACTAATTAGCGAACGTTTGGTATATGAGGATATTTATACTTCTTTTCATATCCGAAAATATGAAATTCAGACGGATACGACAAGCCAAGGCTCCGCTGAAAAAATCACTAAAGAAATACCACATCTAGAAGAACATTTACTCCGCAATTTGGACAGAAATGGAGTTGTGAAGTTGGGGTCCTGGGTAGAAACTGGCGATATTTTAGTAGGTAAATTAACGCCTCAGATAACGAGCGAATCGTCCTATATCGCGGAAGCTGGATTATTACGAGCTATATTTGGTCTTGAGGTATCCACTTCAAAGGAAACTTCTCTCAAACTATCTATAGGTGGGAGAGGGCGCGTTATCGATGTGAAATGGATCCAGAGGGACCCTCTCGACATAATGGTTCGTGTATATATTTTACAGAAACGTGAAATCAAAGTTGGGGATAAAGTAGCCGGAAGACACGGGAATAAGGGGATCATTTCCAAAATCTTGCCTAGGCAAGATATGCCCTATTTGCAAGATGGAACGCCTGTTGATATGGTCTTTAATCCCTTAGGAGTACCCTCACGAATGAATGTGGGACAAATATTTGAAAGCTCACTCGGATTAGCAGGGGATCTGCTAAAGAAACATTATAGAATAGCACCCTTTGATGAGAGATATGAGCAAGAGGCTTCAAGAAAACTTGTGTTTTCAGAATTATATGAAGCCAGTAAACAAACAAAAAATCCATGGGTATTTGAACCCGAGTACCCTGGAAAAAGCAGAATATTTGATGGAAGAACAGGAGACCCCTTCGAACAACCCGTTCTAATAGGGAAGTCCTATATCTTAAAATTAATTCATCAAGTTGATGAGAAAATCCATGGACGTTCTACCGGGCCCTACTCACTTGTTACACAACAACCCGTTAGAGGAAGAGCCAAGCAAGGGGGACAACGAGTAGGAGAAATGGAAGTTTGGGCTTTAGAGGGGTTTGGTGTTGCTCATATTTTACAAGAGATACTTACTTATAAATCTGATCATCTTGTAGCCCGCCAAGAAATACTTAATGCTACGATCTGGGGAAAACGAGTACCTAATCACGAGGATCCTCCAGAATCTTTTCGAGTGCTCGTCCGAGAACTACGATCTTTGGCTCTAGAACTGAATCATTTCCTTGTATCTGAGAAGAACTTCCAGGTTAATAGGGAAGAAGTTTGATCGGAATAAATATAAATTCTTTTCTTATTTCTATTTTATGATTGACCAATATAAACATCAACAACTTCAAATTGGACTCGTTTCCCCGCAACAAATAAAGGCTTGGGCTAACAAAATATTACCTAATGGGGAAGTCGTTGGCGAAGTCACAAGGCCCTCTACTTTTCATTATAAAACCGATAAACCAGAAAAAGATGGATTGTTTTGCGAAAGAATCTTTGGACCTATAAAAAACGGAATTTGTGCTTGTGGAAATTCTCGAGCAAGCGGAGCTGAAAACGAAGACGAAAGATTTTGCCAAAAATGTGGGGTAGAATTTGTTGATTCTCGGATACGAAGATATCAAATGGGATACATCAAACTCGCATGTCCCGTGACTCATGTGTGGTATTTGAAAGGCCTTCCTAGTTATATCGCGAATCTTTTAGATAAACCCCTTAAAAAATTGGAGGGCCTGGTATACGGCGATTTTTCTTTTGCTAGACCTAGCGCTAAAAAACCTACTTTCTTACGATTACGAGGTTTATTCGAGGATGAAATTTCATCCTGTAACCACAGCATTTCTCCCTTTTTTTCTACCCCTGGCTTTGCAACATTTCGAAATCGGGAAATTGCGACAGGAGCAGGTGCTATTAGAGAACAATTAGTAGATTTGGATTTGCGAATTATTATAGAGAATTCCTTGGTCGAATGGAAAGAATTAGAAGATGAGGGGTATAGTGGAGATGAATGGGAAGATAGAAAAAGACGAATAAGAAAAGTTTTTTTGATTAGACGCATGCAATTGGCGAAACATTTTATTCAAACAAATGTGGAACCAGAATGTATGGTTTTGTGCTTATTACCGGTTCTTCCCCCCGAATTAAGACCCATTGTTTATAGATCTGGGGATAAAGTAGTGACTTCAGATATTAATGAACTTTATAAGAGAGTTATCCGTCGAAACAACAACCTTGCTTATCTATTAAAAAGAAGTGAATTAGCCCCAGCAGATTTAGTAATGTGCCAGGAAAAATTGGTACAAGAAGCCGTGGATACACTTCTTGATAGTGGGTCCCGCGGGCAACCAACGAGGGATGGTCACAATAAAGTATACAAATCACTTTCAGATGTAATTGAAGGTAAAGAGGGAAGGTTTCGCGAGACTCTGCTTGGGAAACGGGTCGATTACTCGGGGCGTTCTGTCATTGTTGTGGGTCCTTCGCTTTCATTACATCAATGTGGATTACCTCTAGAGATAGCAATAAAGCTTTTTCAGCTATTTGTAATTCGCGATTTAATCACGAAACGTGCTACTTCTAATGTTAGGATTGCTAAAAGGAAAATTTGGGAAAAGGAACCCATTGTATGGGAAATCCTTCAAGAAGTTATGAGGGGACATCCTGTACTATTGAATAGAGCGCCTACCCTGCATAGATTAGGCATACAGGCCTTCCAACCTACTTTAGTAGAGGGGCGCACTATTTGTTTACACCCATTAGTGTGTAAGGGTTTCAATGCGGATTTTGATGGGGATCAAATGGCTGTTCATCTACCTTTATCCTTGGAAGCTCAGGCGGAAGCCCGTTTACTTATGTTTTCTCATATGAATCTCCTATCTCCCGCTATTGGGGATCCTATTTGCGTACCAACCCAAGACATGCTTATCGGACTTTATGTATTAACGATTGGAAACCATCGAGGTATTTGTGCAAATAGATATAATAGTTGCGGCAACTATCCAAATCAAAAAGTTAATTACAATAATAATGATTATAAGTATACGAAAGATAAAGAACCCCTTTTTTCTAGTTCCTATGATGCGCTGGGAGCTTTTAGACAGAAACGAATCCGTTTAGATAGTCCCTTGTGGCTCCGATGGAAACTAGATCAACGCGTCGTTGGGTCAAGAGAAGTTCCGATTGAAGTTCAATATGAATCTTTGGGGACTTCTCATGAAATTTATGCCCAATATCTAATAGTAGGAAATAGAAAAAAAGAAATAGGTTCTATATACATTCGAACCACTCTAGGTCATATTTATTTTTATAGAGAAATGGAAGAAGCCATACAAGGATTTAGTCAGGCCTATTCATACACTATCTAAACAAGGAAGTTAGATTCGGCGATGCCCCTTTCGAGGGGCATTCCGATTTCGCTAGTATCATCATTTACCATCATTTTTGCTGCGCGAATCCAGATTGAGATTAAGGAAAGGAAGTTAACTAAGTTTTCGAATCACTGACTCAGACCCATTGTCGAATCCTACTCAGCAATTGTCGAATTCTACTCAGCCGAAAAAGGGGGTACTTATTTATGGCGGAACGGGCCAATCTGGTCTTTCATAATAAAGAGATAGACGGAACTGCTATGAAACGACTTATTAGCAGATTAATAGATCATTTCGGAATGGGATATACATCCCATATACTGGATCAAATAAAAACTCTGGGCTTCCATCAAGCCACTACTACCTCGATTTCATTAGGAATCGAGGATCTTTTAACAATACCCTCTAAGGGATGGTTAGTCCAAGATGCGGAACAACAGAGTTTTCTTTTGGAAAAACACTATTATTATGGGGCTGTACACGCCGTAGAAAAATTACGCCAATCCGTTGAGATCTGGTATGCTACAAGTGAATATTTGAAACAAGAAATGAATTCGAACTTTCGGATAACGGATCCTTCTAATCCAGTCTATCTAATGTCTTTTTCAGGAGCTAGAGGAAATGCATCTCAGGTACACCAATTAGTAGGTATGAGAGGATTAATGGCAGATCCTCAAGGACAAATGATTGATTTACCTATTCAAAGCAATTTACGTGAGGGACTTTCTTTGACAGAATATATAATTTCCTGCTACGGAGCCCGCAAGGGGGTTGTAGATACTGCTGTACGAACAGCGGATGCTGGATATCTTACACGTAGACTTGTTGAAGTAGTTCAACATATTATTGTGCGCAGAAGAGATTGTGGTACTATCCGAGGTATTTCTGTGAGTCCTCAAAAGGGGATGACGGAAAAACTTTTTGTCCAAACACTAATTGGTCGTGTATTAGCAGACGATATATATATCGGTTCACGATGCATTGCCGCTCGAAATCAAGATATTGGAATTGGGTTAGTCAATCGATTCATAACCGCTTTTCGAGCACAGCCATTTCAAGCACAACCAATATATATAAGAACCCCCTTTACTTGCCGGAGCACATCTTGGATCTGTCAATTATGTTATGGTCGGAGTCCGACTCATGGCGATCTGGTCGAATTGGGGGAAGCCGTAGGTATTATTGCGGGTCAATCTATTGGGGAGCCAGGGACTCAACTAACATTAAGAACTTTTCATACTGGTGGAGTATTCACGGGGGGTACTGCCGACCTTGTGCGATCTCCTTCGAATGGAAAAATCCAATTCAACGAGGATTTGGTTCATCCCACACGTACCCGTCATGGGCAGCCTGCTTTTCTATGCTATATAGACTTGCATGTAACTATTCAGAGTCAGGATATTCTACATAGTGTGAATATTCCCTCAAAAAGCTTGATTCTAGTGCAAAATGAGCAATATGTAGAATCCGAACAAATAATTGCGGAGATTCGTGCCGGAGCGTCCACTTTGCATTTTAAAGAAAGGATACAAAAGCATATTTATTCCGAATCAGACGGGCAAATGCATTGGAGTACTTATGTTTATCATGCACCCGAATATCAATATGGTAATCTTCGTCGATTACCAAAAACAAGCCATTTATGGATATTGTCAGTAAGTATGTGCAGATCCAGTATAGCTTCTTTTTCGCTCCACAAGGATCAAGATCAAATGAATACTTATTCTTTTTCTGTTGACGGAAGAGATATCTTTGGCCTCTCAATGGCTAATAATCAAGTAAGACATAGACTCTTGGATACTTTTGGTAAAAAAGATAGGGAAATTCTTGATTATTCAACACCGGATCGAATCATGTCCAACGGTCATTGGAATTTTGTTTATCCTTCTATTCTTCAAGAAAATTTTGATTTGTTGGCGAAAAAACGAAGAAATAGGTTCGTCATTCCATTACAATATCATCAAGAACAAGAAAAAGAACTAATATCCTGTTTGGGGATTTCAATTGAAATCCCCTTTATGGGTGTTTTACGTAGAAATACTATTGTTGCTTATTTTGACGATCCACGATACAGAAAAGATAAAAAGGATTCCGGAATTGTTAAATTTAGATATAGGACCTTAGAAGACGAATATCGAACCCTAGAGGACGAATATAGGGCCCGAGAGGAAGACTTAGAGGACGAATATGGGAGCCCAGAAAATGAATATAGGACCCGAGAGGAAGAATATCAAACTCTAGAAGACAAATACCGAACCCTAGAGGACGAATATGAAACCCTAGAAGATGAATATGGGATCCTAGAGGAGGAATATCAAACTCTAGAAGACGAATATGGGATCCCAGAAGGCGAATATAGGACTCTAGAGGAAGACCCAGAGGACGAATATGGAAGTCCAGAGAACGCATATAGAACCCGAGAGGACGAATATGGGATTTTAGAGGAAGACTCAGAGGAAGACTCGGAGGACGAATATAGGACTTTAGAGGAAGACTCAGAGGAAGACTCAGAGGACGAATACGGGAGCCCGCAGGAGGATTCCATCTTAAAAAAAGAGGGTTTGATTGAGCATCGAGGAACAAAAGATTTTAGTCTAAAATACCAAAAAGAAGTAGATCGGTTTTTTTTCATTCTTCAAGAACTGCATATCTTGCCGAGATCTTCATCCCTAAAGGTACTTGACAATAGTATTATTGGAGTGGATACACAACTCACAAAAAATACAAGAAGTCAATTAGGTGGATTGGTCCGAGTGAAGAGAAAAAAAAGCCATACAGAACTCAAAATATTTTCCGGAGATATTTATTTTCCCGAAGAGGCGGATAAAATATTAGGTGACAGTTTGATACCACCAGAAGGAGAAAAAAAAAATTCTAAGGAATCAAAAAAAGGGAAAAACTGGGTCTATGTTCAACGGAAAAAAATTCTCAAGAGCAAGGAAAAGTATTTTGTTTCGGTTCGACCTGCAGTCGCGTATGAAATGGACGAAGGGAGAAATTTAGCAACACTTTTCCCGCAGGATCTCTTGCAAGAAGAGGATAATCTCCAACTTCGCCTTGTCCATTTTATTTCTCATGAAAATAGCAAGTTAACTCAAAGAATTTATCACACGAATAGTCAATTCGTTCGAACTTGCTTAGTAGTGAATTGGGAACAAGAAGAAAAAGAGGAGGCTCGTGTTTGCCTTGTTGAGGTAAGAGCAAATGATCTGATTCGCGATTTCCTAAGAATTGGGTTAATCAAGTCCACTATTTCGTATACACAAAGAAGGTATGATAGCACAAGTGCCGGACCGATTCCCAATAATAGGTTAGATCGCACCAACACGAATTCCTTTTATTCCAAGGCGAAGCTTCAATCACTTAGCCAACATCAAGAAGCTACCGGTACCCTATTAAATCGAAATAAAGACTACCAATCTTTGATGATTTTGTCGGCATCCTACTGTTCTCGAATTGGTTTATTCAAGAATTCTAAATATCCCGATGGGGTAAAAAAATCGAACCCTAGAATTCGAGATATTTTTGGACCCTTAGGTGCTATTGTACCTAGTATATCGAATTTTTCTTCATCTTACTATTTACTAACGCATAATCATATCCTCTTAAAAAAATATCTGTTCCTTGACAATTTGAAACAAAACTTCCAAGTACTTCAAGGACTTAAATACTCCTTAATAGATGAAAATCAAAAGATTTTAAACTTCGATAGTAACATCATGTTGGATCTATTCCATTTGAATTGGCGCTTTCTCCATCATGATTCTTGGGAGGAGACATCCGCAATAATTCACCTTGGACAATTTATTTGCGAAAATTTAAGTCTATTTAAATCGTACATAAAAAAATCAGGTCAAATTTTCATTGTTAATATGGATTCCTTTGTTATAAGAGCAGCTAAGCCTTATTTGGCCACTACAGGAGCAACTGTTCATGGGCATTATGGAGAAATCCTTTACAAAGGGGATAGGTTAGTTACGTTTATATATGAAAAAGCGAGATCTAGTGACATAACGCAAGGTCTTCCAAAAGTGGAACAAATCTTCGAAGCGCGTTCAATTGATTCACTATCGTCGAATCTCGAAAGGAGAATTGAGGATTGGAATGAGCGTATACCAAGAATTCTGGGGGGCCCCTGGGGATTCTTGATTGGAGCTGAGCTAACCATAGCCCAAAGTCGTATGTCTTTGGTTAATAAGATCCAAAAGGTTTATCGATCCCAAGGGGTACAGATCCATAATAGACATATAGAAATTATTATACGCCAAGTAACATCAAAAGTGCGAGTTTCCGAAGATGGAATGTCTAATGTTTTTTCACCAGGTGAATTAATCGGACTATTGCGAGCGGAGAGAGCTGGGCGGGCTTTGGACGAATCGATCTATTATCGGGCAATCTTATTGGGAATAACAAGGGCTTCCCTGAATACCCAAAGTTTCATATCTGAAGCAAGTTTTCAAGAAACGGCTCGAGTTTTAGCAAAAGCTGCCCTACGAGGTCGTATTGATTGGTTGAAAGGCCTGAAAGAAAACGTAGTTCTGGGGGGGATTATACCTGTTGGTACCGGATTCCAAAAATTTGTGCATCGTTCCCCACAAGACAAGAACCTTTATTTTGAAATTATAAAAAAAAAACGATTCGCGTCGGAAATGAGAGATATTTTGTTTCTCCATACGGAATTAGTTTCTTCTGATTCTGCTATAACAAATAATTTCTATGATACATCAGAATCACCATTTACCCCCATTTATACGATTTAAGGATACATAAAGCAGATTTTTAGACTTTAAAACTAGACTTTTGACCTTAGAACGCTAACAAGTCAGATTTTCTATTTTTTATAAGTAAAAGATAAAAGAAGTAGGTTAATTCTAAAAGATAAAAGAAGTAGGTTAATTCATTATGTTTATATCATATATCAACGGCCAATTTTCAGTAGAAGGTTCCCTCGGAACAATTTTTATTTATTTCAAGCTATTTTGGCTCTTTCTTAATATTCAAAAGGAAATAAATTCCGTAATGGAATGGTAGGATGAAAAAAAAAAGAAAAAATCAAAAGGAAGTATGGAAAAAATGACAAGAAGATATTGGAACATCAATTTGAAAGAGATGATAGAAGCGGGAGTTCATTTTGGCCATGGTATTAAGAAATGGAATCCTAAAATGGCCCCTTACATCTCGGCAAAGCGTAAAGGTACTCATATTACAAATCTCGCTAGAACCGCTCGTTTTTTATCAGAAGCTTGTGATTTAGTTTTTGATACAGCAAGTCAGGGAAAAAGCTTCTTAATTGTTGGTACCAAAAAAAGAGCAGCGGATTTAGTAGCATCAGCTGCAATAAGGGCTCGTTGTCATTATGTTAATAAAAAATGGTTCAGTGGTATGTTAACGAATTGGTCGATTACGAAAACTCGACTTTCTCAATTTAGAGACTTAAGAGCAGAAGAAAAGATGGGAAAATTCCACCATCTCCCAAAAAGAGATGCGGCAATTTTGAAGAGAAAATTATCTACCTTGCAAAGATATCTCGGCGGGATCAAATATATGACGAGGTTGCCTGACATTGTGATCGTCCTTGATCAGCAAAAAGAGTATATAGCTCTTCGAGAATGTGCCATTTTGGGGATTCCTACTATTTCTTTAGCCGATACAAATTGTGACCCAGATCTCGCAAATATATCGATTCCAGCCAACGATGACACTATGACTTCAATTCGATTGATTCTTAACAAATTAGTATTTGCAATTTGTGAGGGCCGCTCTCTCTATATAAGAAATCGTTGATTAAGAAGAAAAGTTAATTCTTGGGCAACTGTGTAGATTTATGGGATCACTTACTATTCTTTTTTGTTTTGCATAGATAAAAGAAGAGGAATATTGATATATATTAGAGGGTATTGATATATATTATCATCTGATGTGATTTCTTGGTATCCTAAATATAAGATTATTATTTCAAGTTACTGAGTTGAGAAAGAGATGGTTGAATCAAAAGAATTCCTTTTTTGAAGTTCAATTTTTATCAGAGGACAATATGAATATTATACCATGTTCCATTAAAACACTCAAGGGGTTATATGATATATCGGGTGTAGAAGTAGGCCAACACTTCTATTGGCAAATAGGAGGGTTCCAAATTCATGCCCAAGTACTCATCACTTCTTGGGTCGTAATTACTATCTTGCTAGGTTCAGTTATCATAACTGTTCGTAATCCACAAACCATCCCGACCGGTGGTCAGAATTTCTTTGAATATGTCCTTGAGTTTATTCGAGACTTGAGCAAAACTCAGATTGGAGAAGAATATGGTCCCTGGGTTCCTTTTATTGGAACTATGTTCCTTTTTATTTTTGTTTCGAATTGGTCGGGTGCTCTTTTACCTTGGAAAATTATACAGTTACCTCATGGAGAATTAGCAGCGCCCACGAATGATATAAATACTACTGTTGCTTTAGCTTTACTCACGTCAGCGGCATATTTTTATGCGGGTCTTAGCAAAAAAGGGTTGAGTTATTTCGAGAAATATATTAAACCAACTCCAATCCTTTTACCAATTAACATCTTAGAAGATTTCACAAAACCATTATCGCTTAGTTTTCGACTTTTCGGGAATATATTGGCGGATGAATTAGTCGTTGTTGTTCTTGTTTCTTTAGTCCCCTTAGTTGTTCCTATACCGGTCATGTTTCTTGGATTATTTACAAGCGGTATTCAAGCTCTTATTTTTGCAACGTTAGCCGCAGCCTATATCGGTGAATCCATGGAGGGTCATCATTGAATTGACTAGTTTTCAAAATAGTCTTTTTTTTAGCTTAGCTCAATTCATGCATGGTTGCAAATAATTCGCTTGGTTGGAAAACAAAATTGTTAGAAATGCGTATGAATATACAGCCTAGAGTCGTAGGAGAGAGAGTAGACTATATTACATTACGGAATTCTCAAAGTATATATGCATTGGGGGGTCGGAGTCAGGCTAGATCTATATTCTTAATGTCTATAAGTTAAGTCATCTTTTGTACGGGTTTCCACTTTAAGGAATGATTTTAGAATCCGCTACATAGAATTCCCCTCTATAAGGATATTGAAGAGTAAAGAAAGAAAGGTGGAATGAAAGAGTGGTTGGTTGGAAAGAAAGAGAAATAGAATAATGAGAATCATATGGATTTACACAAACCTCTAATGATTAGAAACTAAAAAGGGTATCCCGAAGTAGTTCGGACAATTCAGATTATCGTTTCAATTTGTACTTTTTAGTTACTTCTGTCCATTTTAGTTACTTCTGTCCAATAGAGCTTAGAAATAAGAATTTCTTGGTTGATTGTATCCTTAACCATTTCTTTTTTTTTGACACGAGGAACTCACCATGAATCCACTAATTGCTGCTGCTTCCGTTATTGCTGCTGGATTGGCCGTAGGTCTTGCTTCTATTGGGCCTGGAGTTGGTCAAGGTACTGCTGCAGGACAAGCTGTAGAAGGTATTGCGAGACAGCCAGAAGCAGAAGGTAAAATACGAGGTACTTTATTGCTTAGTCTAGCTTTTATGGAAGCTTTAACAATTTATGGGCTAGTTGTGGCACTAGCGCTTTTATTTGCGAACCCTTTTGTTTAATCCTAAAAAAGCAAAAAAGTCCTTTAGATTAGATACTTTTTCCTTTTATTTTAGGAATTTTGGGAGCATTTCAACAAAGGGGGTCT